TTTTTTTGTAATTCCTTACATAAAGATTCAGAAAATACCGGATCTCCGCCTACACAAGCGAATTGTTGATAAAACTCCAAAATGGCATTTTCTTTTGACCCGATTTTTTTTTTCTCCTTATCATTCAGGAAAGACAAGAAAATTTCAGGGTAGCAAACATTCTCTAGAATTTCTCTTAAATTCGAACCCATAGCTGATGATAGAACTAGAATAGATATTTTCTGTTTCCTACTCACACGAGCCCATATCCTTGCTTTTCTATCAATCTCTAATTCTAATCTTCCTCCCCAATCCGATATTATGGTGCCAGTATAGACCGAAATTCTGTTATGGTCTAATTCTGACCGGTAATAGATACCGGGGCTTTGCAATATTTGATTGATTACAATTCTGTATATTCCATTTACTATAGAAGTTCCCAGGGAATTCATCAGAGGAATGTTTCCAATAAAAATCGTTTGTTCTTGGATATCCCTACTGGTTTTCCAAATTAATCCCGCGGATACATATAATTCAGAGGAATATGTGAGCGATTCATATACGGCATCTTTTTCTTTTATCAAGGGTTCTACCAATTGATATGTTTCCACAAATAATTGAAATTCCATTTCTTGATCTGTATCTTCCATTTTTGGAAACTTATAAAGTTCTTCTGTTAAGCCCAGATCAATGAACCTACAAAACCCTTCAAATTGTATCTGATTCAACCCGGGTATTGTAGACATTCCCGCATTTCCACCCCCAAGCATTTTCAATTTCCCCATTTATAGAAAATATCCCACTATCTCATTCTTCATCGAATCATATGAATCGATTTAGAAATAATGGAATTTCCATTTTTTTTTTACCGAATCACATGAAATTTTACCTAACTCCGGATATGGAATGTATGAAATACCTATGAACAGAGGAATAAATAGAATTTTATACTCAAATTGTAATTTGCAACAAACGGATATAATATAAATTATAAATGGAAAGGAATTGAAAAATTCCACCTAGACTTATGGAGTTTTTTAAAGAATATCCGAACTAAAAATGGATTCCATTTCTACCATTATTATGATATTACATATTCCAATTCGATTGGATACCATAAAAATAAATGAATTCGGGATTTGATCTGTTCGATGAGATAAAGACCTAATAATCAGAAACAATATAGAATTGATTTTTTTAACACTTACCCTTTTCACGGATTCAATTGTTCAAAAAAGAATTCGAATTCGCAGAGAAGAGAGATATTTGTACCTATTTTTTTTTAGTAGAATTTTTAGAATACGATTGAGGTGCGTAATAAGGCTTGGATTTATTAAACATGCGCAGATATGACTCTAGCTATAACTATCTATATATATGTCTCTTCCTTTATTGCAACCCTATTCGTTCGGGACAGTACATGTCGTGTTAAATTTGTATTTTCTATTCAATCTATTTAATGAAAAATTGTAAAAAAAAAAAATGGAAGCACGAGAATTTCCTGAAAATTCCCTATAGGCATTATATACGGATAAGATACCCGATTAGATAATATCTGTGTAACAATTTATGTTCTAGGGTTTACATATACTGATAATTGATGTTATAATTAAAATGGAAAAGGATTTTTTTATTGAAAAATCAATACTGATTAGTTATGTCTCAATTTGGATTTTATTATCTCATTAGGAAAAAACCTTTTTATTATTAATTAAAATTCAAGAATCGTTCATGAATTAATAGTTAATGGTTCCGATTTGTCCTGAATTTTGGCTTTTGTGACTGAAAGTGCACGTTTGTTTTTTCAATAGAAAAAAAGGGGGAAGGATCTCTTTTAAGAATGGGATTAAGGAAAACAGAATTTAAGATACAAACAAATAAAAAAAAGAAGTTTAGAACCCCCCTTTTTTTGGTTTTTGGGGGGGGTATTCTCATATATTTATTTTGTATCGTTTTGGCGGCATGGCCGAGCGGTAAGGCGGGGGACTGCAAATCCTTTTTCCCCAGTTCAAATCCGGGTGTCGCCTGATCGACAAAATAGCTTATTCCCTTTTGTTGATATAAAACTTAACCATTTTTTTCCAGCAGAAGAAAGCGAGGGAAAAGGACTCTTGAGACTTAATTTCTTCTAAATTCTTAGCATCTGGAGGTTTTATTCTTTAAAATGCTATAAATCCCTGCGTCTCGGATTCAAGTAAAGATTCTAGTAGTGAAAAGGAATCGGTAAATCTTGATATGATAGTCCTTCGACTCCACTACTAATGTAGTGTCCGTCTACTGACTGGGTCTTGAATTAGATTGGATAGGAATAGATCGGACAGGGAATCGAATTCCATTTTTAGTTGGGAAAGGGGCGGAATAAACTTTGTCTACAGACTCATGAAAGTATATGAGCGCTCCGGCATTTATTCACTATTAGTTAGATTGAATAGCTAATTGGCTTTCTTTTTAATATTTTATTATCATTTTTTATATTTTTATTCTTTTTTTTATTTAATTATCTATTCAATATTCAATTATATATTCTATATTTATATATTTCTATTTTCGTTTCTATTTCTATTATAGAATTAGATTCTATATAATATATCCATTTTTGATTTTTTTATTTAATATAATTTTTAAATTAATATAACTAATATTTATAATCTAATATTTATAATAATATTTCTAAATAATATTAATTAATATTTAATTTAAATATTAAATAGAATAAAATAAAAAGTAAAAAAAATTATTTCTTTTCGGTAACCCCTAGTCGAAGAATTTAATAGGCTGTCTTCCGATTGTTTTACAGAGACAATCGGGAGACGGTAAGGATTAGATCAAATGGAAATAAGAGTATGCGAAGTGATCCATCTTGATTTTATATTTTTTTTTACTTAATGAAATGGAGGGCAACAAAATAAAGCATAGGTCTTATTATTCCTACCTGTTAGTAACATTCATTCCCTTAATACTTCCAAGGATGTCTCCGGATATTTTGTTTGTGCTTAATGTTTTCCGATTATACTAGAAATCATATAAGAACTTGTTAGATGTTATAATTGGATTTATTGGATTCTTTCGTCAATGGTCTTAGACCAGAATCCCTTTTTGACTCTCTGCCAGTGATTCCACTATTATTAGTGAACAATAATGAAATAATTCCTTAATATTGATAGAGATAGGAGACATAATTTACATGGATATAGTAAGTCTCGCTTGGGCTGCTTTAATGGTAGTCTTTACATTTTCCCTTTCCCTCGTAGTATGGGGAAGAAGTGGACTCTAAAGGTACTACTAATTGAGTTGAGGGAAAAAACTCAAATAAAACTGTATCAATTGTTTTATAGACGGGTTCTGCAATTTTTTTCATTTTTATATTTAATTCATTAATTCAATTTCTAAATTGAATTCAAAAATATCTGCATTTCCGAATTATAGTGTATTCGAGTGGAGTAATGTATTCTATGGATAATATAGAAATAGAAAATACTCTTTCAATCAAACAAATATTTGAATTATTCCCATGTTCGTATTTTGAAAGTCAAGGGAATACAAATAATAGGAAATTTATTCCAACCGAATTCTTTCTAAAATTTCTATTTCGATGAACTGGCTCTTACCAAAGTTATATATGGATAATGAGGAACCGCGAAACCCTTTTTTTATTCCCCCCTTTTTTCAAAGAGAAAAAAAAGAGTTCTGTTATGAGTTATTAAGCGGATACACACTTTCTATAGGAAACAAGATAGACATAGTAGTTGTCTAACGAGATACTACACATAATAAGATATTGCCGTTGCCTTAGGCGAGTCACATATTACGTGCTTACCGCTTGTTTTATTATTTGGTTTCTTATTTTATTTTAGTTTCGGAATTGGATTTATGCTTTCATTTCATATCATGGTTCAAACGTTAAAAATCGGTTGGGTTTTACTAATCTTTTCGAAATAGGAAAAAATTTCCCATAGAACCCCCGGATCATCTGTCAACTATTTAATCAATTCCTTCTTCGGAATGCTAAAAAGATTCTTTTTTTTTAATATGATACCGGGATTGGTCTTGAAAATAATCAGAAATATATACATTCGAATCGGAAGAATAAGAGTTACCTTTTGATTATTTCAGATTGATTGGAACCAATACAAATCAAATAGATGAAACAAAGAAAAAAAATGGGGACGCTATGTACATTACATATATGTGATTGATATTATATATATGAGATATGAAGTATGAGGATACATATTGTAGATTGATCCATATTAAACCTCTATCTTTATAGAGTAAAACTTTATACACTACAATAATAGATAGTATGGTAGAAAGAAATAGATCAGATTTCCTTCTACCATACTATCAGATTTCATAGAATACTGCTGATTCTAGTCCGATCATTTCATTTAAGAGTAAGACGCGAAATTTGAAATCCTTTTTCATTTTTTTCTTCAATCATTGCATTGATAAGAACTAAGAAGTCCAGTTTAATTCAAATTAATCACCTTGACTTACTGTTTTTACGTAAATTATAAGTAAAAAGGCAGTAGGAACTAGAATGAACAGTGCAGTAGCAATAAATGCGAGAATATTTACTTCCATAATCTCATCGTTTGATTTCTCTTTAATTCGCAATAACTCGGGATTTAATCCCATAGAGATGATAAATCTTTCGTCGGTAAATTCAATGATCTAAATTACATCTCGATGATATCGAATCGGATCAATATCATGAATAACAATATCTGACAAATCGATTCATCGTCGAGAATTGAATAGTATAACATAGGAAGATCTTTTATCCATACCAAATTCAAAAATTAGATTTCTGTTCCAATCAATAATTCCTTTACTTTTTTTTTATATTCCCATCCTTGGATTAGTAATAGGATAAACATATATAAAAAGTTCATTGTGAAATTTGAATGAGATAGATTGTTTCAAATGCAAATAATTAGGAATTGAAATTCGTACTTGAGGTTATAAAAAATCGGAGCCAGAAAAGGATATACTTTGAATCCTAAAGTATTCTATCAAAATCAAAGGAACTGTGTTCAATTTATTTTGTATCGTGCAAATTCCATTTGTGTGTGTGTTCGCAGTAAACATATTCTATAGTACTCTATTTCATTACACAGATCCGGAAGTAATCGAAAAAAGCCAGGTCTCTAGTAGTACGGTATCTCTTTCTCTTGGAATCCTGAATATGACGCTACTAATAATTGTACTAATCCACATATGTTTCTTTTTCATCAATCAGTATTAGTTGAAGAAATGGAAATTACCATATTGGTTTGATGAGAAATGTGAAACGAAAAAAAAAAGATAGATCCCTATTAGGAATGAGATTATGTTTGTTATTTTGACTCCCTTTCACAGAAGAAATGAATTGATGTCTTTTTTTATTGGATTTCTATCCATCGGGACTGACGGGGCTCGAACCCGTAGCTTCCGCCTTGACAGGGCGGTGCTCTGACCAATTGAACTACAATCCCAGGGAAAAAAAGCGTACAGCATGCATATTCTTACGATTTCATCCAAACCCTTTCTATTTCGTTCGATTTTAGATTAGAATCGTCGTGTTGTAACTGGCAGGGGCGGGACTGATATATTGATATCTATATGGATATGCACTTTAGCAAGATCGACACGGATTACTAATAATCTGTTCGTTATTGCCAAATCGATTGAAAATAAATCTTTCACTGAATCAATGAAAATAAAAAAGAGTCTTTTTTATTTACTTTACTCCTTTCCTTAGACTTTATACTTACAGATCTTGATATGAATCTAGATCATTAGCGAGATCTGAATTTGTGGAAAAAATACGTAATAAAAATAAAATAAATAGCGGTAGGGATGTATCAGATTTTTATTCTTCCGTATCAGAGCGCATCAGGCATTTCCGGAGAACAACAAATGGTTACATCATTTCATGGTGGATCGGCGAATTATTGGGCCGAGCCGGATTTGAACCAGCGTAGACATATTGCCAACGAATTTACAGTCCGTCCCCATTAACCGCTCGGGCATCGACCCAGGAAGAATCTATTTCAGTCTTTATTGATAATCCACGATCAACTTCCTTTCGTAGTACCCTACCCCCAGGGGAAGTCGAATCCCCGCTGCCTCCTTGAAAGAGAGATGTCCTGAACCACTAGACGATGGGGGCATACTTGCCCGACCGCCATTCTACTATGTTCATAGTATGAACAGTTTTTTGAAATTGTCAATATAATGGAATGATATGACTCGATCAGAAGGATCTTTCCGTCTTTCAGAATTCCATAGAATTTTTTGCTTCATCATTTCCATTTAGAAATTGTTCATTCCAATCGCCACTCTATAATTTAATAATGAATTTCAGAATTTTAAAAATCGAAAAATAAGTAATACGAAAGAAAGATAGGATCTTTTCGGGGAATGATTGGTTTGCCGGAAAAGGCGAGGGGGTTAAACTTCATTTCTTTCACTTTCATTCATTGTTAAGATTCGGTGGGCATATTTCTATCTCACACTAAGCCGGGAAATTAAAAAACAATAATCAATCTGGAAATCTGTGAAGAGGGATAGGGATCAACAAGTTATTGAAAAATTGTTTTTCGATAAGAATTTGGTTGAGGGACAAATTGAATCCATTTATCAACGATTCGATGAAATATCTTGGATCTATGTTAAATTGGTGGGTACATGTATCAATCAAATGAATTTCGTTTTTGAAATAATTCATTACATTGATATTTATCAAATCCAATATCCATAAACCATTTTACTTATACTATACTCACTAGGTAAATAAAATGGATTGTTCCTTAATGAGCCGCTATGCGGATAAAATGTATCTATGTACATATATTCGAATTTCATATAATAAGTATATGCAGTAATAAATATATGCACTAGACTCATAGTGGCCAGTTCCTTATTCAGGAATTGAATCAAACGGGGCCCTTTTAACTCAGTGGTAGAGTAACGCCATGGTAAGGCGTAAGTCATCGGTTCAAATCCGATAAGGGGCTTTTTGCTTTTTTCAAAAAACTCCAGCGGTAGTATTCATATTTGAAGAGAGAATAGAGATATTGTTGATATTTGTAATAAAAAAAACTAAGGAATCGTAGAATTTCATTAGAAAATGGAATTATGAATTCTAATAAGTTATCGTTATCATTCTAATGAATTCGAATATAGTAATTCTAGTTAGAAAGTGGAACATTTTTTTATTATTTTATTATAATGAATAATGATAAGTCATCCCCTTTAATTGCCAGATATTCCTATTTTCTATTATTCCAATCAAAAAAAAAAATGGGAAATATAAATATTGAAAAAAAAAAAAAAAAAAGTAAGTGAACCTAACCCATTGAATCAGAACTATATCTACTATTCTGATAGTAAAAATCGACTATTCTGATATGAAAATTCGATAGAGATGAAATTCGAACAGTGGATCTTTTTTTATTTCATTTTTCATATTTCTTTGGTTTGGACTCCGCAAGAATCTGTCGATATTTCCGATTAAATCTTCTTGTTCCTAGAGGT